CTATTTCGTGACTATATAGATTTTGTTAAAGATTCATCTTCATCTTTTTTAGAAATCAAAAAGATGAAGATGAATAGAAATCAAATAGATTTAAAATGGATTCTTTGGTAAATCAATTGCAAAGTGCTTTTCTATTTCTAGAATCGCCAGTATATTTTTTACATCTTCTATGCGAAAATCTTCAATTTTCATAAGGTCTTCTTGACTGTTATTCAAAAGGTCTAATAATGTATGTATATTGGACTTTTTGAGGCAATTATAAATCTTAGGAGTCAAGTCTGATTGGTCAATAAAAATATATTTCAATGCTGTTTCTTTTTTATTTTTCCTTAGTTTAGCCGATCTATTCAGAAAAGTAAAAAGGGGTAAAGTAATCTTGTCTTGATTATTTTCTAAATGGAAGTTTTCTTCTTCTGCATGTAGAAAGGGAATAAATAAATTAATCAAATTCCGGGAGGCTTCATGAAGTGCTTCTTTAGGAGTTAAACTTCCATCTGTCCATATTTCTAGAAAAAGTATCTCTTGCTTTTCATTCCCATTTCCATAAGAATGAACACTATGATTCGCATTTCGAACAGGCATGAATACAGCATCTATAGGATAACTTCCATCTTGAATGTTGTTTGGCTGTTTTTTACGATAACCACGATTCCGCTCGATTTGTAATCCAATGCACAAATCAATTGGTTCCGTTAAGCTAGCTATATGTTGTGTATTATCAATGATTTCTACAGAAGGCGGTAAGATAATGTCTTGAGCAGTTACATATCCAGGACCCTTAACGCAAATAGATGCGTCACGAGTTCCATACAAATTGCTTTTTAATACAATTTCTTTCAAATTCATTAAAATTTCATGTACTGATTCTTGAATACCTGTTCGAGTAGAAAATTCGTGTGCTATGTTCTCAGATTTTGCGCGTGTGATACATGTTCCTTCTATTTCTCCAAGTAAAGCTCTTCGCATCGCAATACCTATTGTGTCGGCTTGACCCTTCATAAGTGGAGACAGAATAAAGCGTCCATAATAAAGCCGTTTACTATCGTCTCTTGATTCAATACACTTCCACTGCAGTGTCCGAGTAGATATTGTTACTTTCTCTCGAACCATAATAATATTTTTTTTGATCAAATCATTTAATTATTTATTTCTCTTGAAATCTTTTCACTCTGTATTTTCACTCTTTAGTTTTACACACGTCTTTTTTTAGGGGGCCTGCAGCCATTATGTGGCATAGGGGTTACATCTCGGACAAAACTTAATAGTATATCACTTCTGCGAATAGCTCTTAATGCCGCATCTCTTCCGAGACCAGGACCTTTTATCATGACTTCGGCTCGTTGCATACCTTGATCCACTACCGTCCGAATAGCATTTCCTGCTGCAGTTTGAGCAGCAAACGGTGTCCCTCTTCTCGTGCCCCTGAATCCGCAAGTTCCGGCGGAAGACCAAGAGATCACCCGACCTCGTACATCTGTAACGGTCACAGTAGTATTGTTGAAACTTGCTTGTACATGAATAATTCCTTTTGGTATTTTACGTGCATTCTTACGTGAACCAATACGTCCATTCTTACTCTTGCGCGAACCAATTCTTGGTAAAGGTTTTGCCATATTTTATCATCTCATAAATCTAAGTCGGAGGTCTATGGCTATATCCATTTTATGTCAAAATAGATCCCTTATTTGATTTGGACATCAGGTCCTTTAGAGAATCCCCCTTTCCCGTTTAGAAGAATTATCCTTGTCTTTGTTTATGTCTCGGGTTGAGGCAAATTACTATAATTCTACGCCGTCTCCGTATCAGTCGACATTTCTCACAAATTTTACGAACAGAGGCCCTTATTTTCATATTTGTCATTCCTTAATTTTGAACATACATACTTTTTTTGAAGAAACCCAGTTTCTTAAAATTGTAAAATCAATCTTGAATTCTATCTCTATGAAACGAAAGGGATTCGGATCCTTTCTGAAACATAACTTAATTTTCATTATCTAAATTTAAATGAATCCGTAGAAAGTGATTCAGGAAGGTTTAATTACTGAATCCATTTTTTTTGTTCTTTCATTCTGTCTAAAACTCTTGAAGTATCAACTAACTAAAGGAATGTGGAGGAGAATAATATTAGAAACCCGTTCTTTCTTTTTTTTTCACAAAAAGGGAAGTCCCGGACATTGGAAAGATTACCATATATAACACAAGATTTCTCCACCGATTCTTTCTAGTCGAGCTTCTCGGTCTGTCATTATACCCCGAGAAGTAGAAAGAATTACAATCCCCATTCCGCCTAAAATTCTAGGAATTTTATGATAGTTAGAATAGATTCGTAGACCAGGTCTACTGATCCGTTTTAAATTAAAATTAGTTCTATATGGTCCTTTCCTATTCCTTCTATGTCGTAAGGTTAAAACGAAAAAAATTTTGTTTCCTTCTTGGTGTTTCCTCACATTTTCAATAAAACCCTCTCTTAAAAGTATTTTAATAATGTTTTCGTTGATGT